ATCTCCTTGCCAAGGAGAAGATACGGGTTCGATTCCCGCCGCTCGCCAGCTTAATTTAGTAAGGTACTATGATAAAAAATTTAGTCTAGTTGACTACTTAACTACTTATATTAAATATTAAATTAAGTAGGTGTTAGTCTAATACCGTATCCCTTACTATCTTACCCTTCCTTTGCACCCCACTCAAAAAAAAGGGGGCTCCGGCGGCGGGAATCGAACTCGCCAACAGGACTCCCTAAATCAGGGATTCACCGAGACGAACAACTGGCAAACTGCTTTTAAAGGGAAGGGAGGTAGACTGTGCCTTTCTTTCATTTCATTTTTCTTTTCTGCAGGGTAGGAAGGAGCCTTGAGAGTTCTTCTTGTAGGGGCAAGTGACTTTGTAAACTGCTCAATTTGGCCCTCTAGGGCCGGGAACTAATGAATAAAAAAGGGTTGGATACCGCCCAGCCCTCTACCATATCCATACAAATAGAATAGTCCTTTTATACAGACAGCTAAGTGCGGAGACGGGAATCGAACCCGTGACCTCAAGGTTATGAGCCTCGTGAGCTACCAAACTGCTCTACTCCGCTCTGGAGGGCCGGAAACTGGTGGACGAAAAAGGTTGAATACAGGCCTCTACCATGTCTAGACAAATAGAATAGTCCTTTTATACAGAATGGAGCGGGTAGCGGGAATCGAACCCGCATCGTTAGCTTGGAAGGCTAGGGGTTATAGTCGACGTTGGTTGATTATTTTTAACGTCTCTAATTCAAAACCGAACATGAAATTTGGATTTCATTCGGCTCCTTTATGGATATTCTCACCACTTAACATCTATGTCAGCTTTTCTATCTGAATGGAACCAAAGCTCTCCGCTTTCTAGATGATCCCTATAGAGTAGGAAATAGAAATTCTACTAAATCTATCTAATCTACTTACTTCGTTCCCTAATTTTATTCAAGAGATCCTGAGGAAAAGAATTGGGTTTCCACCGAGCTGAAACAATATGCTGATGGTTCTAGTAAACCAAAACTACCGTTTTTTAGCTATTTGGCTTCCATTTCCTTTTTTAACAAAAGAAGATTTAGTTACGATTGGAAATAAACTTTTTTGTATCTTCATCCATAGATCCTTTACTCATATTTAAAAAATGGGAATACTTAATCCAATGCAAAATTATGCTTCGCGACTCTGTACTCATAATCCAATTTGTATTTTGGATGCAATTTCCATTAGTCTTTGGATACAAATCGCGAGAATGTATATTCTTCCTCAATATGCTATTGAGAGGAAAAGGATTAAATCCTTTATAAGAACTAAAGTTTTCATCGGAATATAAAAAACTTAAGGACACCTTAAGTATATCATTTCAAATTCAGTTATTAATAGAACGAATCACACTTTTACCACTAAACTATACCCGCTACATGTAGATTATGATACCAACGCTACCCTTTGTCAAGGGTAGCCATTCGAGAAGGAGGCTAATTCCCCCTTATTGAATCAAATGGAGAAGGTTCATGACAGTGAGCGATTGGTACTTCGATCGCGGGCCTTTATTTTAGGGTTTAGATAGCCTCTCTGGTCTGTAAAATACATATCTTCTTACCATCCCAATAGCGTATGAACCTAATGTATGCATTTCGATTAGGGTCGTATTCTTATTCTATGGTTACGACTACAATGATCATTATTTGCTTTGCGAGGACGTAAGTGTGCCAGACTGCTGTAAGGAATAGTTTGATTATTCCTACAATATACACTAGGAGATATAGGGGGCAGCACTGCCCCCTTAAATCCCTTTCTTCCTTTTCCTTTTTGTTCAATTCTGAACAAAGAAATTGGGGAAGATGTTTTCTTCCCCCACTTATCATGAAGTCCGAGCCCTAGAGAAAGAGTGAGATGAATTTCAAAAATTCATCATAGACTTTCCCTATGGCTTGAGAGAAGCAAGAAACAAAGAGTCGTAACTTAAAGAGAAAGGCGGACAGGACCCGACGGATTTACCTGATTACGTCAGGTAAATCCTTACCTGAGAAATTTTGGTCAGGATTTACCTGATGTAAAGAAGATCCTAAATGTCTCTGGTTAGTCGATCCTCTCCATTTACTAATTTCCTCCCCTCTTTTCCACTCAATTCTAGTTTATTAGATTCTTGTTTAAAAGAATCAAAGAAGATGAATAGAACTAAGAACACATAAAAAAAGCATAGAGGACCAAGACCATTACCAAATGTTCCTCTCAAGAATCATATTGGGTATCTGTTCCCTTCCTTTTCCCGCTAGGATCGGAAATCTTATATTTTTCATATCCATATACCATCGAACCCTTAGGGTTCCAGAACCCTCCTTTTTTCCTAGTCTTCGGAAACAGAAAACCCATAGCCGGGAGGAGTTAGGTATGTAGGGTATGGTTTATTATTTTTTGTTGGGCAGGCAGTAGAATAATTTTTATACTCTGCAATATAAATTCTACTGCCCACTTTTTACAAGCAAATTGTTGCTAAAACTCTAACATAGTTTGTTCAAAATGCACCAACTAGAATCCTTGGAGAATATTCAAGTACCCCCTTTCCAAGGGGTACCTGTTAAAAATCGCTTCAACAAATCCGTCCAAAACTTTTTAAGAAAAATGGAAAAGTTTTGAACTCGAAGGTTTTTCCAAGAGATGCCTGTTAAAAATAGTTGCAATCTCGCACCAAAACAGATAAGAAGTATCTCACTGAAAATTACTACCCAGCCATATGGGTATATGAGGAGCGCGAATTCCTTTATACCCCACCCAATTAGAATTATAGGAAATAAAACATAAATGGAGAAAATTCTCACCATAAGATCAGCCAATAGGAGGAAAAAGTCCCTAATTCTGCAGAACGTTCTGAGCACGTGAAAAGTCAATAGCCTAAAGATAAAAAAGAAAAAGTCTACCATTTTTTTGACAGCAGCTCTTATTGCCCCTTTGGCCTTTTTTTTGGCCTTTTGTATTATCCGATTCAACTTCAACAATTGATTCATATTTGTTCACCTCCTATAAACAATTGATTCATATTTGTTCACCTCCTATAAACAATCTAACTTCCGTGCTTTGGTTTAGTGAGTCGTCCGAGATCGTGTTTACATACCTATGAACTTACCCTCTTCAAGTATATTAGATACTACTATACTCATAATTTTTTAGTGTGTCAACCCTCTCTTCACGTATTTTATTATACGTATTTTTTTATATAATAAAATAAAAAAAAACCTCTACTTTGTGCAAGTGATAAGAGAGAATATGAAAGATTTTCTTATTTTTCTTGATTTTCTCAAGATTTTGAACCTTGCCATGAATAAACTTCTATATCTCGATCTCGATATATACATATATAATCTCTACATATATCTCTATATGTACATATATTATGTACATTATGCAGTAGACCTATAATGGGAAATCAAAGTGGCTAATTTTGGAATTGAATAAAAAGCCCTTTTAACTCAGTGGTAGAGTAATGCCATGGTAAGGCATAAGTCATCGGTTCAAATCCGATAAAGGGCTTTTTAATTTGGTGGTAGAGTAATGCCATGGTAAGACGTAAGTCATCGGTTCGAATCCGATAAAGTACTTTTCTACTAAATTTATTATTTATTCACCTTTTTTTCTTTGTTTTTGAAAATTTCTCTATTTTTTTCTTGAATTTTATGACTTAGTGTGGGATGCATGCATTTTTGGTCTGAACACTAAATGAAGCACGGAGTGTAAATTGCAAAAAAGAAATCAAATTGGACTCTTTTTCCTGTTAGATCAATCAAAACACTACCTGTACTGAACTAATCTAGAATCCCTTTTATTAATCTATTCTTATTCTATACCCTTTAAATGAATTTCCCTAAAAAGTAGGAGATGATCCGTGAATTAACCTAACCATCAACTAAAAAAAAATCCTAAGAAAGCATAACAGAAAAGTAGGAAAGACTCTTTGCTTTGGATCTAGTTATACTCTTCGAGTATATTGACAATTCTAAAAAACTGCTCATACTATCATTATAGTATAATGACGAGCGGTTGTATATGGCCCTATCGTTTAGTGATGCCCCTATCGTCTAGTGGTTCAGGACATCTCTCTTTCAAGGAGGCAGCGGGGATTCGACTTCCCCTGGGGGTAGGGAGTATTATGAAAGGAGGTTAATCATAGATTATCAAAAACCCTAGAATAAATTCTTCCTGGGTCGATGCCCGAGCGGTTAATGGGGACGGACTGTAAATTCGTTGACGATATGTCTACGCTGGTTCAAATCCAGCTCGGCCCAAAAATCTAGGGCTTCGTGAATATGAACTAAATCCATTTTTTTTCTTCCATAAAAAAAAATGTCTGATCCATAGAAATAAAGGATAAAGAGAAAGGGGGAAATTTCTTTCTAATCCATATTTCTCTCATTCCTTTTTTACAAACAAAAGAGTTTTTCTTATTGAAAGGTGGATTATCATCCATTTTAAGCGATAAAAAATCGCGACATACTAGTTATGTCACTCTCACTATACCCACATACGATATATGGGTATGTAGTATATGATTCGTCTATTTCTTAGAGTACGACAGACGAATCGAATCTTCTTATGGTTCTATTTAAAAATAGGTATAGGTATGCCATACACCCCGCGGGGATTGTAGTTCAATTGGTCAGAGCACCGCCCTGTCAAGGCGGAAGCTGCGGGTTCGAGCCCCGTCAGTCCCGAGCTAGGGTTCAATGAATGGGTAAATTCATCTTTCCTTTTTCCATAAAAAATTTCCATCAAAAAAAGGGGGCAGGAGACAAGATCAAATACCTATGGGGCATCCTTACTTCACTTTTTTGATTTCGCATTTTTCATTAAAGAGGGAGGGAAGGCCTATAGGAATTTCTTTTTTCACTACTCCCGGTTGATAAAGAAAGACATACATATCATACGTGGATTAGTATAATTTAGGATATTACTCTATCCTTATGATGATACCATCCTCATCTTAACTTCCTATTCGACTCTTATGGATTATGGAATAGAGTACCGGTATTTTATCGGAATCCATACATAAATTGTATTCGTTTATTCTTAGACAGTGAATTTAATATAATTAGTACTTTTTGGGTTAAACCAGGCCCCTTCCATTTTGTAGTTCCAACTTTGTTTGTGTATGTTCAATGACTAATTGGAAAGAATCTATCTCATTCTCATTCCATTTGCGGACTCCTTTTTTATGGATCCGCTCTCATCTTTAGACCCAAAAAGTGGATATTGATAGTAACCTAATAAAATAAAAGAAAAACCAAGCAAAGCAAACGCCCTTTTTCCTAAATTTAAAATATTCGATTTTTTTTATTTAAGCCCTCTTTTCTCCATCTCACTTCTACTTCTACTGCTTATTTGTATGTCTATGTGACCCATAGAAAGTCGGTCATATAATACATACATACATAATTGTATGTATAACTATAAGAAAAAGGAAGGGAAATTGGATAAGATAAGAAAGATCGTGGGTTATAGATATAGAAAAGAAAAAGTAGAAAAGGATGAAAAAAAGAGAGAATTCCTAATCCAATCAAAAAACCAATTTTGGTCTTAGTATGGATAAGGGATCTTCCTATGTTATACTATTCCACTCTCAACCATGAATTGATTTGATAGATCCGATATTCATAATATTGAATTGATTCAGTATTATCAGAATGCAAGTCCTCCCCTTGAATTTACAGGATACCCCTTTTTCCTCTCCATGGGATTACATCCCGAGTTATTGCGAAAAAAAAAGAGGTTATGGAAGTCAATATTCTCGCATTTATTGCTACTGCACTGTTCATTCTAGTTCCTACTGCCTTTTTACTTATTATTTATGTAAAAACAGTCAGCCAAAATGATTAATTGGAATTCCAATTAATCATTGAAGAAATGAAAAAGGGATTAAATAAAATAAAAATCCAAGTCTTAAATGAAAGGATCTGGTTGGAATCATAAAGTGTGGTAGAAAGAACTACATATAGTTTTTTCTACCACACTTTAGAGTCTTTCTATTATATTATCTTGAATCTACATAGAATAGATTAGTAGATTGAAATAGTAGTCTAATTCAATTTCTTTTTTCACTGCATCCACTTAATTTCAATCAAGTCAAAATAAAAAAATCGAAGACAATTCTTCACGAAAGAATCCATGGAGGGAGAGAAAAATAATATGAGAATAGACTATAGTAAAAGAAAAAAAGTAAAAGTCAAAATCAGCGAATCTTTCATGCTTAAACATGCGGCGAGATGCTTCAAAAGAGCATAAAAATTTTTCTAAGAATAAGAAAAGAGTATAAAACAAATGGAAAGTGTGCGATATGTTGTGAATAGCTCCGTGGAAGAAAGTCTAATTTTCTTATGTATAGAACTTTTTTAACCATTCGTCACTTCTAGTAGAAATTATGAATTGCTGTAATCGCTCTTTCTATTCCTATAGAGTAGAATAGAACGACTCCTTCTTACAAGAGTTTCTTACAGGAGTGAAACAAAACTAAAGAAAGAAAGAATAAAGTTTGGCAAAATGATTAATGCAAAAGGATCAATTAAAGAAAAGAGTTGATACAACAATTCGACTACTCAATCAATTAGTAGTATCCCTAGAGTCCACTCCTCCCCCATACTACTAGTGAAAGAGAAAATGTAAAGACTACCATTAAAGCAGCCCAAGCGAGACTTACTATATCCATGTAAATTATGTCTCCTATTTCTATGAAGAAATTATTCTACTATTGATCAATAATCATAGTGGAATCAAGGGTACAGAGTCAAAAAGGGATTCTGCCCTAAGGCTATGGATGAATCAGTTCAAGGAATTTACTCCTAACAAATTCTTATAGGATTTCTGGTAGAATTGGAGAGCATTAAGTATAAATACGATACATAGCCCTTTTCCTTAAAAAAGAGTACGGGGATGATGTCCTGAATGGAAGACGCGGGAATAGAAAGATTTTTTCTTCCTTTTGTTACCTTTTTTTTATAAGCAAAGGACGTCAGAATATACCATAAAATTAGGATAGATAAATATTTATTGGATACCTACCTTGCCTATGTTTATTTTTAACCTAAACCCTACAGCCCCGCTTTCTATCATTCTATGAAAGAATGAGGAGACTTTATCCACAACTCCGAAATTGATTTTTGATCAGCCTATTCAATCTGATTCTCGACGGAATCAGTAGCCCTTACTTTAGTGTATGTAGGTAGCATAAGATGTACGATAAATAAAATGTATAATAATTAGGAAGTCTTGATATTCCTTCGTGGAGTCCCTTCTTCAATCTTAGATTGAAAAAAAAAGAATGCCACTTAGGAGCCCTTTGAATATCAAGATTTCTGACATCTTAGCCTCGTAGTTTTAAATTCTCGAATCGAATCAATTAAGAATCAATTCAAATTAATAAAAGAATAAGTAAACGCTACCTCATCCCTATTGGTAGCCGATTGGGCCACTACCGACAAAACAAACCCTAATAGAACTATGGATTCTCAAAATCCAGTATCGCCAGGCCTAGTTATTCTCTTGCCCCAGCTTATGCGGGGTACGAATTTGTCGAGTTCGATCAGTACTATAAGCCTAAGTATTTTATTGATCAGGCGGCACCCAGATTTGAACTGGGGATAAAGGATTTGCAGTCCCCTGCCTTACCGCTTGGCCATGCCGCCAAAAAATCCGATCTAAAATCGAGAAAAGAGCAAGTATTCATCCACGTTTTCTTACTAAAACCCCCTTTCTTTTATCTTGAATCTAATTCTACTTACTTTTTTCCAATATTTTTCCAAAAATCTATTCCTGCTTTTTTTGGATCCAGTTTCGATTATTCTCCTCCATGGATTCTATCTTAAAACACACATTGCTAACACTAGAAAACTTCCCTTTTCTTTCTATTGAGATGAAAAAGGAGAAAAAGTGGATTTCCAGTCACAGGCTGCAAAATTCAGAACAAATTGGAACCATTAACTAGAATTCTCCTTTTTTTTGAATTGCAGTAGTGAACGACTCTTAAATCAGTATTCTCTCCCCCCCTTCCTTTTAATGGCATAATAAAATAGAATGGGTTTATGCCTAATCCGTGTATAGGTAAACTCCAGGTCCGAACAGCATTATTATCCATAACAGCATTATTATCCATGGATCCCCCTTATGTACATATCTCTATGGGGAATCGTGCTTTAATTTTTCATTGCATTAAATATCTTGAATAAAAAAAGGAAATTTGCTCTGATATAGAGTATGACCTGACCATCTTGGCCCACCCAAGTGAAATTACGATAAAAGCAGGGATATGTGGAGAGGTGGATAACTAGATTGGCATGTACTTAAAAAAAGGACTTACTTTATTTTAGGATTCTACAATGAAATCCTATATTTTCTAGCAATTCTACTACTACGAAACAAAAAAGAACCCTCAAATTCTTTTTTGAAATTAAACTAAGCGTGCTATTCTAAATCGAACTAAAGTCAAACTTTCTAGTGCTTATAAATTATTATATTATGGCTTTATCCCATTCATAGAAAGGAGATAAAATGAGAAATCTTTGCCATCCAATCTGATTAGAATATCATTAAGTGGCAGAATTTTTTTCTAGGAATGTTTTATCAATTCATTTTCATTCGATTTGTACCCCTGGCAAATTCGAACTTTCCTCGAAATTGTCTCTATTCATATGTAATTGTCTCTATTCATATGTATGAAATACATATATGAAATACGTATGTGGAGTTCCCTAGAATTTCATGTGATTCAGTAAACAGAATATAGATTCCATGATTGCTAGATCGATCCATAGGGATTGATGAAGAGTGAGCTGATAATGGAATTTTTCTTCGATAAAAAGGAAACTTAAGATGCTCCGGAATGGAAATGAGGGAATGTCCACAATACCCGGATTTAGTCAGATCCAATTCGAGGGATTTTTTAGGTTCATTAATCAAGGCTTGGCAGAAGAACTTGAGAAGTTTCCAACAATTAAAGATCCAGATCACGAAATTGCATTTCAATTATTTGCGAAAGGATATCAATTGCTAGAACCCTCAATAAAAGAAAGGGATGCTGTGTATGAATCACTCACCTATTCTTCCGAATTATATGTATCTGCGAGATTAATTTTTGGTTTCGATGTGCAAAAGCAAACCATTTCTATTGGAAACATTCCTATAATGAATTCCTTAGGAACCTTTATAATAAATGGAATATACCGAATTGTGATCAATCAAATATTGCTAAGTCCTGGTATTTACTACCGCTCGGAATTAGACCATAAGGGAATTTCTATCTACACCGGGACTATAATATCAGATTGGGGAGGAAGATCGGAATTAGCAATTGATAAAAAAGAAAGGATATGGGCTCGCGTAAGTAGAAAACAAAAGATATCTATTCTAGTTCTATCATCAGCTATGGGTTCGAATCTAAGAGAAATTCTAGATAATGTTTCCTACCCTGAAATTCTCTTGTCTTTCCCGAATGCTAAGGAGAAGAAGAGGATTGAGTCAAAAGAAAAAGCTATTTTGGAGTTTTATCAACAATTTGCTTGTGTAGGTGGGGACCTGGTATTTTCGGAGTCCTTATGTGAGGAATTACAAAAGAAATTTTTTCAACAAAAATGTGAATTAGGAAGGATTGGTCGACGAAATATGAATCGGAGACTGAATCTTGATATACCTCAGAACAATACATTCTTGTTACCACGAGATGTATTGGCCGCTACGGATCATTTGATTGGAATGAAATTTGGAACGGGTATACTTGACGATGACGATATGAATCACTTGAAAAATAAACGTATTCGTTCGGTTGCGGATCTGTTACAAGATCAATTCGGACTGGCTCTTGATCGTTTACAACATGCGGTTCAAAAAACTATCCGTAGAGTATTCATACGTCAATCGAAACCGACTCCACAAACTTTGGTAACTCCAACTTCAACTTCGATTTTATTAATAACTACTTATGAGACCTTTTTTGGCACATACCCCTTATCTCAAGTTTTTGATCAAACTAATCCATTGACACAAACTGTTCATGGGCGAAAAGTGAGTTGTTTGGGTCCTGGAGGATTGACGGGGAGGACTGCAAGTTTTCGGAGCCGAGATATTCATCCGAGTCACTATGGGCGTATTTGTCCAATTGACACGTCCGAAGGAATCAATGTTGGACTTACTGGATCCTTAGCTATTCATGCGAGAATTGATCACTGGTGGGGATCCATAGAGAGTCCATTTTATGAAATATCTGAGAAAGCAAAAGAAAAAAAAGAGAAACAGGTGGTTTATTTATCACCAAATAGAGATGAATATTATATGATAGCAGCAGGAAATTCTTTGTCTTTGAATCAGGGTATTCAGGAAGAACAGGTTGTTCCAGCTAGATACCGTCAAGAATTCCTGACTATTGCATGGGAACAGATTCATGTTAGAAGTATTTTTCCTTTCCAATATTTTTCTATTGGAGGTTCTCTCATTCCTTTTATTGAGCATAATGATGCGAATCGGGCTTTAATGAGTTCTAATATGCAGCGCCAAGCAGTTCCGCTTTCTCGGTCCGAGAAGTGCATTGTTGGAACTGGATTGGAACGCCAAACAGCTCTAGATTCGAGGGTTTCCGTTATAGCCGAACGCGAGGGAAAGATCATTTCTACTGATAGTCACAAGATCCTTTTATCAAGTAGTGGGAAGACTATAAGTATTCCTTTAGTTACCCATCGGCGCTCTAACAAAAATACTTGTATGCACCAAAAACCTCGGGTTCCATGGGGTAAATCCATTAAAAAAGGACAAATTTTAGCAGAGGGAGCTGCTACAGTTGGTGGGGAACTTGCTTTAGGAAAAAACGTATTAGTAGCTTATATGCCATGGGAAGGTTACAATTTTGAAGACGCAGTACTAATTAGCGAACGTTTGGTATATGAGGATATTTATACTTCTTTTCACATCCGAAAATATGAAATTCAGACGGATACGACAAGCCAAGGCTCCGCTGAAAAAATCACTAAAGAAATACCACATCTAGAAGAACATTTACTCCGCAATTTGGACAGAAATGGAGTTGTTAGGTTGGGATCCTGGGTAGAAACTGGCGATATTTTAGTAGGTAAATTAACGCCTCAGATAGCGAGCGAATCGTCGTATATCGCGGAAGCTGGATTATTACGGGCCATATTTGGTCTTGAGGTATCCACTTCAAAAGAAACTTCTCTCAAACTACCTATAGGTGGAAGAGGGCGCGTTATCGATGTGAAATGGATCCAGAGGGACCCCCTAGACATAATGGTTCGTGTATATATTTTACAGAAACGTGAAATCAAAGTTGGGGATAAAGTAGCCGGAAGACACGGGAATAAGGGGATCATTTCCAAAATTTTGCCTAGGCAAGATATGCCCTATTTGCAAGATGGAACACCTGTTGATATGGTCTTCAATCCCTTAGGAGTACCCTCACGAATGAATGTGGGACAAATATTTGAAAGCTCGCTCGGATTAGCAGGGGATCTGCTAAAGAAACATTATAGAATAGCACCCTTTGATGAGAGATATGAGCAAGAGGCTTCAAGAAAACTTGTGTTTTCAGAATTATATGAAGCCAGTAAACAAACAAAAAATCCATGGGTATTTGAACCCGAGTACCCGGGAAAAAGTAGAATATTTGATGGAAGAACAGGAGACCCCTTCGAACAACCTGTTCTAATAGGGAAGTCCTATATCTTAAAATTAATTCATCAAGTTGATGAGAAAATCCATGGACGTTCTACTGGGCCCTACTCACTTGTTACACAACAACCCGTTAGAGGAAGAGCCAAGCAAGGGGGACAACGAGTAGGAGAAATGGAAGTTTGGGCTTTAGAAGGATTTGGTGTTGCTCATATTTTACAAGAGATACTTACTTATAAATCTGATCATCTTATAGCTCGCCAAGGAATACTTAATGCTACGATCTGGGGAAAAAGAGTACCTAATCACGAGGATCCTCCAGAATCTTTTCGAGTGCTCGTTCGAGAACTACGATCTTTGGCTCTAGAACTGAATCATTTCCTTGTATCTGAGAAGAACTTCCAGGTTAATAGGGAGGAAGTTTGATCGGAATAAATATAAATTCTTTTCTTATTTCTATTTTATGATTGACCAATATAAACATCAACAACTCCAAATTGGACTCGTTTCCCCTCAACAAATAAAGGCTTGGGCTAACAAAAACCTACCTAATGGGGAAGTCGTTGGCGAAGTCACAAGGCCCTCTACTTTTCATTATAAAACCGATAAACCAGAAAAAGATGGATTGTTTTGCGAAAGAATCTTTGGACCCATAAAAAGCAGAATTTGTGCTTGTGGAAATTCTCGAGCGAGCGTAGCTGAAAACGAAGACGAAAGATTTTGCCAAAAATGCGGGGTAGAATTTGTTGATTCTCGGATACGAAGATATCAAATGGGATACATCAAACTCGCATGTCCCGTGACTCATGTGTGGTATTTGAAAGGTCTTCCTAGTTATATCGCGAACCTTTTAGATAAACCCCTTAAGAAATTGGAGGGCCTAGTATACGGCGATTTCTCTTTTGCTAGGCCCAGCGCTAAAAAACCCACTTTCTTACGATTACGAGGTTTATTCGAAGATGAAATTTCATCCTGTAACCACAGCATTTCTCCCTTTTTTTCTACCCCAGGCTTTGCAACATTTCGAAATCGGGAAATTGCGACAGGAGCAGGTGCTATTAGAGAACAATTAGCAGATTTGGATTTGCGAATTATTATAGAGAATTCCTTGGTCGAATGGAAGGAATTAGAAGACGAGGGGTATAGTGGAGATGAATGGGAAGATAGAAAAAGACGAATAAGAAAAGTTTTTTTGATTAGACGCATGCAATTGGCGAAACATTTTATTCAAACAAATGTAGAACCAGAATGGATGGTTTTGTGCTTATTACCGGTTCTTCCTCCCGAATTGAGACCCATTGTTTATAGGTCTGGGGATAAAGTAGTGACTTCGGATATTAATGAACTTTATAAGAGAGTTATCCGTCGGAACAACAACCTTGCCTATCTATTAAAAAGAAGTGAATTAGCGCCAGCAGATTTAGTAATGTGCCAGGAAAAGTTGGTACAAGAAGCCGTGGATACACTTCTTGATAGTGGGTCCCGCGGGCAACCAACGAGGGATGGTCACAATAAAGTATACAAATCACTTTCAGATGTAATTGAAGGTAAAGAGGGAAGGTTTCGCGAGACTCTGCTTGGGAAGCGGGTCGATTACTCGGGGCGTTCTGTCATTGTTGTGGGTCCTTCACTTTCATTACATCAATGTGGATTACCTCTAGAGATAGCAATAAAGCTTTTTCAGCTATTTGTAATTCGCGATTTAATCACGAAACGCGCTACTTCTAATGTCAGGATTGCTAAAAGGAAAATTTGGGAAAAGGAACCCATTGTATGGGAAATACTTCAAGAAGTTATGCGGGGACATCCTGTACTGTTGAATAGAGCACCTACCCTGCATAGATTAGGCATACAGGCCTTCCAACCCACTTTAGTAGAGGGGCGTACTATTTGTTTACACCCATTAGTGTGTAAGGGTTTCAATGCGGACTTTGATGGGGATCAAATGGCTGTTCATCTACCTTTATCCTTGGAAGCTCAGGCGGAAGCCCGTTTACTTATGTTTTCTCATATGAATCTCCTATCTCCTGCTATTGGAGATCCTATTTGCGTACCGACCCAAGACATGCTTATAGGACTTTATGTATTAACGATTGGAAACCGTCGGGGTATTTGTGCAAATAGATATAATAGTTGCGGAAACTATCCAAATAAAAAAGTAAGTTACAATAATAATAATTATAAGTATACGAAAGATAAAGAACCCCATTTTTCTAGTTCCTATGATGCACTGGGAGCTTATAGACAGAAACGAATCAGTTTAGACAGTCCCTTGTGGCTCCGATGGAAACTAGATCAACGCGTCATTGGGTCAAGAGAAGTTCCGATTGAAGTTCAATATGAATCTTTGGGGACTTATCATGAGATTTATGCCCACTATCTAATAGTGGGAAATAGAAAAAAAGAAATCCGTTCTATATACATTCGAAGCACTCTTGGTCATATTTCTTTTTATAGAGAAATAGAGGAAGCCATACAAGGATTTAGTCAGGCCTATTCATACACTATCTAAACAAGGAAGTTAGATTCGGCGATGCCCCTTTCGGGGGGCATTCCGATTTCGCTAGTATCATCATTTTTGCCGCGCGAATCCAGATTGAGATTAAGGAAAGGAAGTTAATTAAATTTTCGAATCACTGACTCAGGCCCATTGTCGAATCCTACTCAGCAATTGTCGAATCCTACTCAGCCGAAAAAGGGGGTACTTATGTATGGCGGAACGGGCCAATCTGGTCTTTCATAATAAAGAGATAGACGGAACTGCTATGAAACGACTTATTAGCAGATTAATAGATCATTTCGGAATGGGATATACATCCCATATACTGGATCAAATAAAGACTCTGGGCTTTCATCAAGCCACTACTACATCGATTTCATTAGGAATCGAGGATCTTTTAACAATACCCTCTAAGGGATGGTTAGTCCAAGACGCGGAACAACAGAGTTTTCTTTTGGAGAAACACTATTATTATGGGGCTGTACACGCGGTAGAAAAATTACGCCAATCCGTTGAGATATGGTATGCTACAAGTGAATATTTGAAACAAGAAATGAATTCGAATTTTCGGATAACGGATCCTTCTAATCCAGTCTATCTAATGTCTTTTTCAGGAGCTAGAGGAAATGCATCTCAAGTACACCAATTAGTAGGTATGAGAGGATTAATGGCGGATCCTCAAGGACAAATGATTGATTTACCTATTCAAAGCAATTTACGCGAGGGACTTTCTTTGACAGAATATATAATTTCCTGCTACGGAGCCCGTAAAGGGGTTGTAGATACTGCTGTACGAACAGCGGATGCTGGATATCTTACACGTAGACTTGTTGAAGTAGTTCAACATATTATTGTGCGTAGAAGAGATTGTGGTACTATCCGAGGTATTTCTGTGAGTCCTCAAAATGGGATGACGGAAAAACTTTTTGTCCAAACACTAATTGGTCGTGTATTAGCAGACGATATATATATCGGTTCACGATGCATTGCCGCTCGAAATCAAGATATTGGAATTGGATTAGTCAATCGATTCATAACTGCCTTTCGAGCACAACCATTTCGAGCACAACCAATATATATTAGAACCCCCTTTACTTGCCGGAGCACATCTTGGATCTGTCAATTATGTTATGGTCGGAGTCCCACTCATGGCGATCTGGTCGAATTAGGGGAAGCCGTAGGTATTATTGCGGGTCAATCAATTGGGGAGCCAGGGACTCAACTAACATTAAGAACTTTTCATACTGGTGGAGTATTCACAGGGGGTACTGCCGACCTTGTACGATCCCCTTCGAATGGAAAAATCCAATTCAATGAGGATTTGGTTCACCCCACACGTACCCGTCATGGGCAGCCTGCTTTTCTATGTTATATAGACTTGCATGTAACTATTCAGAGTCAGGATATTCTATATAGTGTGAATATTCCCTCAAAAAGCTTGATTCTAGTGCAAAATGATCAATATGTAGAATCCGAACAAGTAATTGCGGAGATTCGTGCCGGAACGTCCACTTTGCATTTTAAAGAAAGGGTACAAAAGCATATTTATTCCGAATCAGACGGGGAAATGCACTGGAGTACTGATGTTTACCATGCGCCCGAATATCAATATGGTAATCTTCGTCGATTACCAAAAACAAGCCATTTATGGATATTGTCAGTAAGTATGTGCAGATCCAGTATAGCGTCTTTTTCGCTCCACAAGGATCAAGATCAAATGAATACTTATTCTTTTTCTGTTGACGGAAGATATATCTTTGACCTCTCAATGGCTAATGATCAAGTAAGACATAGACTGTTGGATACTTTTGGTAAAAAAGATAGGGAAATTCTTGATTATTCAACGCCGGATAGAATCATGTCCAACGGCCATTGGAATTTTGTCTATCCTTCTATTCTTCAAGATAATTCGGATTTATTGGCGAAAAAGCGAAGAAATAGGTTCGTCATTCCATTACAATATCATCAAGAACAAGAGAAAGAACTAATATCCTGTTTGGGGATTTCTATTGAAATACCCTTTATGGGTGTTTTACGTAGAAATACTATTTTTGCTTATTTTGACGATCCACGATACAGAAAAGATAAAAAGGGTTCAGGAATTGTGAAATTTAGATATAGGACCCTAGAGGACGAATATAGGACCCTAGAAGACGAATATAGGACTCGAGAGGAAGACTCAGAGGACGAATATGGGAGCCCAGAGAACAAATATAGGACCCGAGAGGACGAATATGGAACTCTAGATGAAGACTCAGAAGACGAATATGGGAGCCCGGAGGAAGGCTCAGAGGACGAATATGGGACTTTAGAGGAAGACTCAGAAGAAGACTCAGAGGACGAATACGGGAGCCCAGAGGAAGATTCCATCTTAAAAAAAGAGGGTTTGATTGAGCATCGAGGAACAAAAGAATTTAGTCTAAAATACCAAAAAGAACTAGATCGGTTTTTTTTCATTCTTCAAGAACTGCATATCTTGCCCAGATCCTCATCCCTAAAGGTACTTGATAATAGTATCATTGGAGTGGATACACAACTCACAAAAAATACAAGAAGTCGACTAGGTGGATTGGTCCGAGTGAATAGAAAAAAAAGCCATACGGAACTCAAAATCTTTTCCGGAGATATTCATTTTCCTGAAGAAGCAGATAAGATATTAGGTGGTAGTTTGATACCACCAGAAAGAGAAAAGAAAGAATCTAAGGAATCAAAAAAAAGGAAAAATTGGGTCTATGTTCAACGGAAAAAAATTCTCAAGAGCAAGGAAAAGTATTTTGTTTCGGTTCGACCTGCAGTCGCATATGAAATGGACGAAGGGAGAAATTTAGCAACACTTTTCCCGCAGGATCTCTTGCAAGAAGAGGATAATCTCCAACTTCGACTTGTCAATTTTCTTTCTCATGAAAATAGCAAGTTAACTCAAAGAATTTATCACACGAATAGTCAATTTGTTCGAACTTGCTTAGTAGTGAATTGGGAACAAGAAGAAAAAGAGGAGGCTCGTGCTTCCCTTGTTGAGGTAAGAGCAAATGATCTGATTCGTGATTTCCTAAGAATTGAGTTAGTCAAGTCCACTATTTCGTATACACGAAGAAGGTATGATAGGACAAGTGCAGGACCGATTCCCAATAATAGGTTAGATCGCACCAATACCAATTCCTTTTATTCCAAGGCGAAGATTCAATCACTTAGCCAACATCAAGAAGCTATTGGCACCTTGTTGAATCGAAATAAAGAATACCAATCTTTGATGATTTTGTTGGCATCCAACTGTTCTAGAATTGGTTTATTCAAGAATTCGAAATATCCCAATGCGGTAAAAGAATCGAATCCTAGAATTCCTATTCGAGATATTTTTGGGCCCTTAGCTGCTATTGTACCTAGTATATCGAATTTTTCTTCATCTTACTATTTACTAACGCATAATCAGATCCTGTTAAAAAAATATTTGTTCCTTGACAATTTGAAACAAACCTTCCAAGTACTTCAAGGGCTTAAATACTCTTTAATAGATGAAAATCAAAGGATTTCGAATTTCGATAGTAACATCATGTTGGATCCATTCCATTTGAATTGGCACTTTCTCCATCATGATTCTTGGGAGGAGACATCGGCAATAATTCACCTTGGACAATTTATTTGCGAAAATGTATGTCTATTTAAATCGCACATAAAAAAATCTGGTCAAATTTTCATTGTTAATATTGATTCCTTTGTTATAAGAGCAGCTAAGCCTTATTTGGCCACTACAGGAGCAACTGTTCATGGTCATTATGGAGAAATCCTTTACAAAGGAGATAGGTTAGTTACGTTTATATATGAAAAATCGAGATCTAGTGACATAACGCAAGGTCTTCCAAAAGTAGAACAAATCTTTGAAGCGCGTTCAATTGATTCACTATCGCCGAATCTCGAAAGGAGAATTGAGGATTGGAATGAGCGTATACCAAGAATTCTTGGGGTCCCCTGGGGATTCTTGATTGGAGCTGAGCTAACCATAGCCCAAAGTCGTATCTCTTTGGTTAATAAGATCCAAAAGGTTTATCGATCCCAAGGGGTACAGATCCATAATAGACATATAGAGATTATTATACGCCAAGTAACATCAAAAGTGCGGGTTTCCGAAGATGGAATGTCTAATGTTTTTTCACCTGGGGAATTAATCGGATTATTGCGAGCGGAACGAGCAGGGCGAGCTTTGGATGAATCGATCTATTATCGGGCAATCTTATTGGGAATAACAAGGGCTTCCCTGAATACCCAAAGTTTCATATCTGAAGCAAGTTTTCAAGAAACTGCTCGAGTTTTAGCAAAAGCTGCCCTACGAGGTCGTATTGATTGGTTGAAAGGCCTGAAAGAAAACGTAGTTCTGGGGGGGATTATACCTGTTGGTACCGGATTCCAAAAATTTGTGCATCGTTCCCCACAAGACAAGAACCTTTATTTCGAAATTCAAAAAAAAAATCTATTCGCGTCGGAAATGAGAGATATTTTGTTTCTCCATACAGAATTAGTTTCTTCTGATTCTGACGTAACAAACAATTTCTATGAGACATCAGAACCCCCATTTACCCCCAATTATACGATTTAAGGATACATAAAGCAGATTTTTTGACTTTAAACTAGACTTTTGACCTTAGAACACTAACAGGTCAGATTTTAGATTTTTATTTTAATAAGTAAAAGAAGTCAGTTAATTCATTAAGGTTACGTTTATACCATGTATCAATGGCCAATTCTCAGTGGAAGGTTACATCGGAACAATTATTATTTATTTCAAGCTATTTCGGCTCTTTCTTAATCTTCAAAAAGAAATAAATTCCGTAATGGAATGGTAGGATGAAAAAAAAAGAAAAAATCAAAAGGAAGTGTGGAAAAAATGACAAGAAGATATTGGAACATCAATTTGAAAGAGATGATAGAAGCGGGAGTTCATTTTGGTCATGGTATTAAGAAATGGAATCCTAAAATGGCCCCTTACATCTCGGCAAAGCGTAAAGGTACTCATATTACAAATCTCGCTAGAACGGCTCGCTTTTTATCAGAAGCTTGTGATTTAGTTTTTGATGCAGCAAGTCAGGGAAAAAGCTTCTTAATTGTTGGTACCAAAAAAAGAGCAGCGTATTTAGTAGCATCAGCTGCAATAAGGGCTCGTTGTCATTATGTTAATAAAAAGTGGTTCAGTGGTATGTTAACGAATTGGTCGATTACGAAAACTAGACTTTCTCAATTTAGAGACTTAAGAGCAGAAGAAAAGATGGGAAAATTCCACCATCTCCCAAAAAGAGATGTGGCAATCTTGAAGAGAAAATTATCGACCTTGCAAAGATATCTCGGCGGGATCAAATATATGACGAGGTTGCCGGACATTGTGATCGTCCTCGATCAGCAAAAAGAGTATATAGCTCTTCGGGAATGTGCCATTTTGGGGATTCCTACTATTTCTTTAGTCGATACAAATTGTGACCCAGATCTCGCGAATATATCGATTCCAGCCAACGATGACACTATGACTTCAATTCGATTGATTCTTAACAAATTAGTATTTGCAATTTGTGAGGGCCGTTCTCTCTATATAAGAAATCGTTGATTAAGAAGAATAGTGAATTCTTGGGCAACTGCGTAGATTTATGGGATCACTTACTATTTTGTTTTGTATAGATAAAAGGAGGGGAATATTGATATATATTAGAGGGTATTGATATATATTATGATCTGATGTGATTTCTTGGTATCCTAAATATAAGATTAATACTTCAAGTTGCTGAGTTGAGAAAGAGATGGTTGAATCAAAAGAATTCCTTTTTTGAAGTTCAATTTTTATCAGAGGACAATATGAATATTATACCATGTTCCATTAAAACACTCAAGGGGTTATACGATATATCGGGTGTAGAAGTAGGCCAACACTTCTATTGGCAAATAGGAAGTTTCCAAATTCATGCCCAAGTACTCATCACTTCTTGGGTCGTAATTACTATCTTGCTAGGTTCAGTTATCATAGCTGTTCGGAATCCACAAACCATCCCGACCGACGGTCAGAATTTCTTCGAATATGTGCTTGAGTTTATTCGAGACTTGAGCAAAACTCAGATTGGAGAAGAATATGGTCCCTGGGTTCCCTTTATTGGAACTATGTTCCTTTTTATTTTTGTTTCGAATTGGTCGGGTGCTCTTTTACCTTGGAAAATTATACAGTTACCCCATGGGGAATTAGCAGCGCCCACGAATGATATAAATACTACTGTTGCTTTAGCTTTACTCACGTCAGCGGCATATTTTTATGCGGGTCTTAGCAAAAAAGGATTGAGTTATTTCGAGAAATATATTAAACCAACTCCAATCCTTTTACCAATTAACATCCTAGAAGATTTCACAAAACCATTATCGCTTAGTTTTCGACTTTTCGGGAATATATTGGCGGATGAATTAGTCGTTGTTGTTCTTGTTTCTTTAGTCCCCTTAGTAGTCCCTATACCGGTCATGTTTCTTGGATTATTTACAAGCGGTATTCAAGCTCTTATTTTTGCAACGTTAGCCGCAGCCTATATAGGTGAATCCATGGAGGGTCATCATTGAATTGACTAGTTTTCGAAATAGTCTTTTTTTTTTAGCTTAGCTCAATTCATGCATGGTTCCAGATAATCCGCTTGGTTGGAAAACAAAATAGTTAGAAATGCGTATGAATATACAACCTAGAGTTGTAGGAGAGAGAATAGACTATATTACGGAATTGTCAAAGTATATATGCATTAAGGGGGGCGGAGTCAGGCTAGATCTATATCCTTAATGTCTAGAAGTCCAGTCATCTTTTGTGCGGGTTTCCACTTTAAAGAATGATTTTCGAATCCGATTCAATAGAAAATAAGAAAATACGCAAAATAGAAGAAACAAGTGTATATGGGATATTATATATTCCTAAGTTAGATTCATTATCTAATCCGATATATCGAATTCCCTCTATATGGAATTGGATTCCATATCCAGTTCTATGCAGCATATTGTTATCAATTGTATATCTTGATTTAATTCCTATTGGATTTGGATTAGGTCGATTTCAATAGGGGTTCTTCCTCTATTTCGTCTTTTATTATGGATTAGATTATAGGGGAAATAATAGGAACTCAAGGATATCGAAGAGTAAAGAAAGAAGGATGGAATGAAAGAGTTGTTGGTTGGAAAGAAAGAGAAATAGAATAATAAGAATCATATGGATTTACACAAACCTCTAATGATTAGAAACTAAAAATGAGATCTCGAAGTAGTTCGGACAATTCAGATTATCATTTCAATTTGTACTTTTTAGTTACTTCTCCCCAATAGAGCTTAGAAGTAAGAATTTCTTGGTTGATTGTATCCTTAACCATTTCTTTTTTTTTGACACGAGGAACTCACCATGAATCCACTAATTGCTGCTGCTTCCGTTATTGCTGCTGGATTGGCCGTAGGGCTTGCTTCTATTGGCCCTGGAGTTGGTCAAGGTACTGCTGCAGGACAAGCTGTAGAAGGTATTGCGAGACAGCCAGAAGCAGAGGGTAAAATACGAGGTACTTTATTGCTTAGTCTAGCTTTTATGGAAGCTTTAACAATTTATGGACTAGTTGTGGCACTAGCACTTTTATTTGCGAACCCTTTTGTTTAATCCTAAAAAAGAAAATGAGTGCTTTAGATTAGATACTTTTTTCTTTTTTTAGTAAATTGGTATTTGCTTCTGCAATTCCAATTATATCAATACTTTACTCCTATTTATTACTCCTGGAATTATCTATTTATTGGGACAGACAATACCCCACCCCAGGAAGGGCTGATTTGAGGATGATCAATTTAGAGGATATGCTCGCCTTCTTCCTTCCCGTCCTTAGTTTAGGACAGTGGAAAGTCTTTTTCCTTTTATTTTAGGAATTTTGGGAACATTTCAACAAAGGAGGTCTTTCACAGGTCAAACGAGACCTAAGACTTAATCTAAAATAAATTACTAGATTGAATCTATTTGCATTAAAAAAAAATTGCATTAAAAAAACCGATCAAAAAAGGGCGAGCGAAGTAAGTGATCGAAAAACTTTGTTCTTTGTTCGTCCTATCTATAAGAGGAGAGCATATGAAAAATGTAACCCATTCTTTCGTTTTTTTAGCTCACTGGCCATCCGCTGGGAGTTTCGGGCTTAATACCGATATTTTAGCAACAAATCTAATAAATCTAACTGTAGTGGTTGGTGTATTGATTTTTTTTGGAAAGGGAGTGTGTGCGAGTTGTCTATTTCAAGAATAGATTGGATCTATCCGGCTGCACTTTAAAATATTTTTTAGTATTTTTCGGATAAATAAGAAAAAGGTGCACGATCTCGACGAAT